GAATATCTGAATAGGACGAACCCGCCTCCGTGGATATCTTTGCTTCGGAACAAAGCAATTAGAATTAGGCTCGGTCAACTGGAATGTGTATTATCCATATGGGAGATCTTCCAATTGAGGAGATCCATCGACCTGAGACGAAGAGAAAGGTCTATCTATCTTCTTTAGTTATTCAATGAAACCAATGATTCGTTATTGGAGCAGATAGCAACAACCATTTCAGCGGACATGCGTATTTTCCGATGGATTTACATGGTTTCATTAGTAGAAATTGTTTGATGTAGCGAGTAATAGGCTCTTTCGCCGTTCAAGAATTCTTGTTTAGGCAGTTCATATCATCCACACATAGTGATCTAAGATTTCAATTCTTCCATGTTTCAGCAGTAGCATATTGTTCCATGGGGCTAAGGCCAAAAAGATGGAATAAACAAGTGTTTCCACGACTCTACCATCCGGCCAATTCTGTTCCACTTAATCCCCTTTTCATGGGCACATATCTTTACGGCTAAGGAATGGGGAATCTTTCTCCTGTTACATGAATCAAATGTTTCATTTCATCCGGGAAAAGCCATCTCTTTCTCAACAATGTCTTTGTCATTTGATCCAATAGCGTTCCGTTAGATAGGAACAGATTTGATAAATACTGATAACTCTCGGATAGAGTATTAGAACGGAAAGATCCATTAGATAATGAACTATTGGTTCTAAACCATCTCTGGCGATGAATCAACAATTCGAAGTGCTTTTCTTGCGTATTCTTGATGAACCAGCGTTTATATATAGATGTAGGAGGATTTGTTTGGGAAGCAATAAGCCCCTTTGACATCTCTTCATCTGCAAAGAATTCTCGACGTGAAAACACAGAGACAGAGGGCTGATCTTTGAATAGGGAAAAGAATGGATCCGAAGGGTCCCAAATGAATTGGCTTGTTCGAAAAAAGCCTTGTTCTTTGGAAGATCTATCTCGTGTCTGGTACTGCATGGTTCCACTCTGCAAGAACTCCGAATCATTCTCTTGAAGCTCATCCTCTTTATGATAAATGATCCATTTGCCCCGAAATGACCCAGTCCAATAGGGAAATCCCAATTCAGTGGGCCTTTCGATACAATCAAATAGATTGCCACAAGGGCGCCATATTCTAGGAGCCCAAACTATGTGATTGAATAAATCCTCCTCTATCTGTTGCGGATCGAGGGCCCCTTCCCCTTCTTCAAACTCCGATTCGTATTTTTCATATAGAAATCTCTGATCAACGATAGAACAAGATCCATTTTGCATCATATCTAAATGATTCCTTGGTTCGGACCGAAGAAGTAATGTCACTCGATTATTATCAAACTGACTGCAATATTTTTCTGTCCGTGAGGATCCCGCCAGAGCCAGAGCGCCTTCTACTTCTAATAGTAATAATAGTAATAGGCCATGAACTAGATCAGAATCATTCTCAACGAATCCATAAGAAGTGATCCAATTTTTTTCATCGTGTCTGGATGAAGACCAAAGATCTTGAGCGACCGATCCGGCAGAACAACTCAAAAGATAAAGAAGTATCGTTAATTTCTTCATGCTCGTTCCAAGTTCGAAGTACCATTTGTACAAATAAGAATCCCCTCCCTTACATGATTTCTTCTTCATATAGATAGATATAGGATCTATGGGGCAATTACTTAGAAGTACATTTTGTGTAACAGCCCTTCCTATCTGATAGAAAAGGATCCCATGATCCTGAACCGATCTTATCTGGGATCGAAAATCCCAAGTTTTTCTATGAAGAGCTGATCTAATTGTATTAGTTTCTATAATGGATTTCTTCTGTGTAATACTAATTGATAGGACCTCATTGATAAGTGCTACAAGATCTCGCGCATTGGAATCCATGGTTATGGACCCGAATCCGTTAGTATGGAACATCTTCTTTTCCAAGTGAAATCCCCTAGTATATGAAAGAATGAAAAAGTGCTTTCGTTGTTGTGGAAGAAGAAGCCTTCGTATCTTAATGCATGTATTTAATTTATTCGGAGCTATTAGAGCGGGATCCACTTTTTGGGGAATATGAGTCGAAGCAATAACAAGAATCTTTCCAGTGGAACATCTTTCACAATCCCTGGAGAGATAGTTCTCTAATAGACCGAGGGATAAGTAATTCGACTCATTCACATGCAGATCATGAATGTTTGGAATCCATATTATGCAAGGAGACATTGCTTTTGCTAATTCGAATTGAAGGGTGATATCAAATCGGTCTATTTTCGGCGTCATATACATAGTTAGCACATTCGTCATAGTTAGCAGCTCCGTATCAATATCAAGGTCATCATCAATATCGTCACTATCATCAATATTGATATCGTCATCACTATCATCAATAAGATAACCTTTAGGTTTGTCATCCAGGAACTTGTTCGGAAATACCGTAATGAAAGGAACATAGGAGTTTGTCGCTAGGTATTTGACCAAACAGGATCGTCCAGTTCCTATAGAACCTATCACTAAAATACC